TTATCGGTCAAGAAAGATAAGAAAATTTCGGGGTAGCAAACATTCTCTAGAATTTCTCTTAGATTCGAACCCATAGCTGATGATAGAACTAAAATAGATATTTTCTGTTTTCTACTCACACGAGCCCATATTCTTGCTTTTTTATCAATCTCTAATTCTAACCTGCCTCCCCAATCTGATATTATGGTGCCGGTATAGACCGAAATCCCGTTATGATCCAATTCTGACTGGTAATAGATACCAGGACTTTGTAATATTTGATTGATTACAATTCTGTATATTCCGTTTACTATAGAAATTCCAAGGGAATTCATTAAAGGAATGTTTCCAATAAAAATTCGTTGTTCTTGCATATTCCTACTGGTTTTCCAAATTAATCCCGCGGATACATATAATTCAGAAGAATATGTAAGTGATTCATAGACAGCATCTCGTTCTTTTATCAGAGGTTCTACCAATTGATATGTTTCCACAAATAATTGAAATTCAATTTCGTGATCTATATCTTCAATTTTTGGAAATTTAGAAAGTTCTTCTATTAAACCCTGATCAATAAACCGATAAAACCCTTCAAATTGTATCTGATTAAATCCAGGTATTGTAGATGTTCCCTCTTTTCCATCCCCGAGCATCTTGTTTGAATTTCCCATTTATCCGTTTATTGAAAAAATCCCATCTCTCATTCTTCACCGAATCATATCCATAGAATTCGATCTAGCAATAATGGAATTTCTATTCTGTTTACTGAATCACATGAAATTTTATCCAACTCCAAGATATATGGAATGTATTAAATACGTATGAACGGAGACTCGTGGAATTTTTTATAAGAAAGAGATCCAAATGGAATAGAATTGAGAAATACCACTGGAACTTATGGAGTTTTGTAAAGACTAGAAAAAAGTAATTTCATTTTCACCTATGATATTACATATTCCAATTCGATTGCATACCATAAAAAAATGTATTCATGATTGGATCTGTTCAAGCAGATAAACATATAATAAATAGAAAACCTGTGTTTGTTTATTTTTTTTAGTTATTATTATTTATTATAAAAAAAAAGAATGCACAGATAAGATATATATGTCCCTTTTTCTTATTTTATTGTGGTACAGTTATATTTGGGACAGCACATGCTGTGCTCTATCAAAAATTCAATTTTCTCTTCAATGTATTCAATGAAAAATTGAAATACAAAAATTTATTGAGAATTCCTCCTCAAAAGCATCCCTAAAGAGATAAAATACCCCATTATAGTGATAACACAACGTAACGTATGTTCTGATTCTGGGGTTTACATATACTCATAATTACTGTTATAATTGAAATTGAAGAAGATTTCTTTTTAATTGAAAAAACTAAATATGGATTTAGTTAGAAATCCATTTCTATTTCTAATTATTTTTGTATCTTATTAGAAATCAAAAAATGTAGATTTGAATTCAAAAATGGTCATGAATTTACAGTCAATAGTTAATGGTTCTGATTTGTACTAGATTCTATATTCTATATTCTAGATTTTGTGACTGAAAATCTATGTTGAAAAAAAAAGAGACAATTTAAATCGAGTTTCTATCATCGTTTTGGCGGCATGGCCGAGTGGTAAGGCGGGGGACTGCAAATCCTTTTTCCCCAGTTCAAATCCGGGTGCCGCCTCAACAACAGATTTTAAATCCCCTATGATAACTATAACAAACGTAGGAAAAGGCTCTTGATAATTTCTTTTTATCGTTCTAAGCCTCCGGCTCGGGAGGTTCTATTCTCTAACTAAAGTTTTGCCTATCAGATTCAAGGAAAACGTAAAGTAGTGGGGGGGGGTCTGTCTGAGTCTTTCACTAGCCAGCGACCAGCGAGGAGATTAAATTAATAGTTTTGGAAAGTACCTAAGATACTTTGGATACAGACTCATGAAAGTCTCAAAATGCTCAGACATTCAATAAATATTAGATTAGATGAAGAATTGCCTTTCGTTTTACTTCCAAAAATAAAAAACGATAAAAGAAAGAAAAAGTCTTATTCTTTCTACATCTGAGTCAAATTCCTTGGATACTTCGAAAAGTGTTCGTTTACCTGTGTTTACATCTTGTCGATTCTATTAGAAATTCTATAATAAGAATAACTCATTATAAGATAAGTAGAATAAAATAAGTGGAATAAAATAAGTGGATTTTTTGGAGTAGTTCATCAATGGTGACCAAATATCTCTCTCTGTTTTTGACTCTGCACCAGTGCTTTCACTATTATTAGTGAACAATAATGGAATAGTTTCTTCATATTCATAGAAATAGGGGACAGAATTCACATGGATATAGTAAGTCTCGCATGGGCTGGTTTAATGGTAGTTTTTACATTTTCCCTCTCTCTCGTAGTGTGGGGAAGAAGTGGACTCTAGAAGTACTCCTAATTGCGGTAATAATCAAACTCTATCAACCTGTATCAATTCTTTTAGTTTTCTAGACCGCGGGGCCGTTTTTTTTTAGAAGTTGGATTGATGTTT